ACGATCCCGTTTGCGCAAGTAATAAGAGGTTTAATGTTAATAACTCAATCAACTCTTAGAAAATATATTCTATTACCTTCATTAATAATAGCTAAAAACATTGTCCGTATGGTACTATTGCAATTTCCTGAATGGTCTGAAGATTTAAAGGAATGGAATAGAGAAATACATATTAAATGCACCTATAATGGTGTTCAATTATCAGAAAGAGAATTTCCAAAAAATTGGTTACTAGACGGCATTCAGATAAAAATCCTATTTCCTTTCTGTCTAAAACCTTGGCACGGATATAAACTAAGGTATTCTTATCTAGATCGAATCAAAAAGAAAGGTCAAAAGAATGATTTTTGTTTTTTAACAGTTTGGGGAATGGAAACTGAACTTCCTTTTGGTTCTCCTCGAAAAAGGCCTTCCTTTTTTGAACCTATTTTAAAGAAACTCGAAAAAAAAATTGGAAATTTCAAAAAAAAAATAAAAGAAATCTTAAAAATAAATAAAATTCTATTGATATTTAGTAGATTGAAAGAAGTAGATAAATCAAGAGAAACTAAAAAAGAAAAAGATTCTATAACGGATAATCAAATAATTAATGAATCAATGGATCAAATTAAATCTAGAAATTGGACAAATTTGTTACTAACAGAAAAAAAAATGAATGGTCTAACTGATAGAACAAGTATAATTAGAAAAAAAATAGACAGAATTACAAAAGAAAAAAAGAAAGTGACTCCCGGAATAAATATTAGTACTAATAAAAATAGTTGTAATACTAAAAGATTCGAATTAACAAAAATTATTTGGCAAATATTAAAACGACGTAGTGCTCGAATAATCCGTAAATTTTCTTTTTTTATAAAATTTTTCATTGAAAAAATATATATAGATATCCTTCTATCTATCATTAATATTCCCAAAATACATACAAAACTTTTTCTTGAATCAATAAAAACTATTATTGATAAACCTATTTCCAATACTAAAAAAAATCACGAAAAAAGTAATAAAACCAATCAAAATACAATTAACTTTATTTCAACTATACAAAAGTCCTTTTATAATATTAGTAATAATAATTCACAGAATTTGGATGAATTATCCTCCTTCTCACAAGCATATGTATTTTACAAATTATCAAAAGTCCAAGCCCCCAATTTGTTTAATATTCTTGAATATCGCGGAACATCTTTTTTTCTTAAAACTTCAATCAACAATAATTTTGGCAGACAAGGAATAATTGATTCTAAATTAAAAGATAAGAAACTTACGAACTCGAAAAAAAATCAATGGAAAGGCTGGTTAAGAGGTTATTATCAATATCATTTATCTCAGATTAAATGGTCTAAATTAATAGCACAAAAATGGCGAAATAGCACAAAAAAATGTCGTACAATTCGAGATAAAAATTTAAACAAAGCGGATTCATATGAAAAAGAACAATTGAGTTATTATAAAAAACAAAGTGATTACGAAGTATATTTATTACCAAATCAGAAAGATAATTTTCAAAAATATTATAGATATAATCTTTTATCTTATAGATCTATTAATTATGAAAAGAGGGAGGACCTCTCTATTTATAGATCACCATTCCAAGCAAATAAAACTCAAAATAATTTTTATAATTACAATACACAAAAAATAAACAAATTTGCTAGATTAGCCTATATCCCTAGAAATAATTTTCTAGGAAAAAGTGCTAGTATATATATATATATGGAAAAAAATATGAGTCGAAAATATTTTGATTGGAAAATTATCAATTTTTGTTTTCAAAAAAAAATAGATATTGAAGCTTGGGTCAAGGTCAATACCAATAGGAACCAAAATACTAAGACCGAGGCTCCAAATTATCAAATAATTGATAAAATTGATAAAAAAGATCTTTTTTATTTTATGATTCATCAAGATGAAGAAAGCAATTCATCCAATCAAAAAAAAAAATGGGATTGGATGGGAATGAATACAGAAATACTAAGTCATCCTATATCAAATCTAGAACTTTGGTTCTTTCCAGAATTTTTCCTATTTTATAATGCATATAAAATTAAACCCTGGTTTATACCAAGCAAATTCCTTTTTTTGAATTTGAATAGAAATGAAAATATTAGTGAAACTCAAAACCTGAATAGAAAACAAAAAGGAATTATACTGTCAAACGAAAAAAAATATTTTGAATTCAAGAATAAAAAAGAAAAAGAATTTGCAAATCAAAGAGCTCTTCGATCAACTATGCAAAACCAAGAAAGTCTTGTATCTGTTCTATTAAACCAAGAAAACGAGATTGCGGAAACTTATTCAGAATCAGACATGAAAAAACTACAAAAGAAAAAACAATACAAGAGCAATACAGAAGCCGAACTTGATTTCTTCCTCAAAAGATATTTACTTTTTCAATTAAGATGGGATGGTGCTTTGAATCAAAGAATGATCAATAATATCAAAGTATATTGTCTCCTGCTTAGACTGAGAACCCCCCAAAAAATAGTCCTATCCTCTATTCAAAGGAGAGAAATGAATCTTGATATAATGCTGATTAAAAAGAATTTAACTCTTACAGAATTGATGAAAAGGGGAAGATTGATTATCGAACCTCTTCGTCTGTCTGTAAAAAAATCAGGCCAGTTTATTATGCACCAAACCATAAATATTTCATTAGTTCATAAGAGTAGGCATCGTATTAATCAAAGATACCAAGAGAAAATATATGCCGATAAGGAGGATTTTGATAAATCCATTCGAAGCCATCTAACTGGAAATAATAATTCTTATTTGTTTTTCCCTGAAAATATTTTAGCGTCTCGACGTCGTAGAGAATTGAGAATTCTAATTTGTTTCCATTCAAAGAATAGTCAAGGTATCGATAAAAATATAATATTTTGTAATGGGAATAATTTTAAAAGTTCTAGTCAATTTTTGAATGAAAATAACGATCTTGATAGACATCAATTAATTAAATTAAAATTCCTTCTTTGGCCCAATTATCGATTAGAAGATTTAGCTTGTATGAATCGCTATTGGTTTGATACAAATAACGGAAGTCGTTTCAGTCTGTTAAGGATACGTATGTATCCCGCAATTGAAAAGTAATTAATGAAACTTTTTTATATAGTACCATATCTGATATATGAAAGCAAACAAATGCACAGATAACTTGTCTTACATTTTAGTCTAATATATGATATTAATTTAATGTAATGAGGTATCCATTATTTCTAAAAACGAATCAAGAAAATCTTCTTAATTTTAAGATTTAAATAATTTTCTTTTGAAAATGCAAAATAGACTATTATTTTTTATACCTATTCGAATGCCAGTTTAATTGGATCGATTCTTTTTATTTAATAAAATTAGATATAGAATTCCATAAAAAATAAGTTTCTTATGTATATCACTAACTCGCATTATTATTACTGATCAGTAAAATTCATATTTGTAAAAAAAGGGGATTTTTTTATGGTAAAAAATTCAGTCATTTCAGTGATTTCACAAAAAGAAAAAGAAGAAAACCCGGGGTCTGTGGAATTCCAAGTATTCTGTTTTACTAATAAAATACGAAAGCTTACTTCCCATTTGGAATTGAACAAAAAAGACTATTTATCTCAGAGAGGTCTGCGGAAAATTTTGGGAAAGCGCCAACGACTGCTAGCTTATTTATCAAAAAAAAATAGAGTACGTTATAAAGAATTAATAGGTCAGTTGAATATTCGAGAGATAAAAACGCGTTAATTTTAAAAATGATTTTACTTTTGATGACTCTCTTTTGATTTTCAGCAATTCATGGAAGAATGAATCGGGAAAAAACCTATGACTGCACCAGTTACAAGAAAGGACCTCATGATAGTGAATATGGGTCCTCACCACCCATCAATGCATGGTGTTCTTCGACTTATCCTTACTCTAGATGGTGAAGATGTTATCGACTGTGAACCAATATTGGGTTATTTACATAGAGGGATGGAAAAAATTGCAGAAAATCGAACAATTATACAATATTTACCTTATGTAACACGTTGGGATTATTTAGCTACTATGTTTACAGAAGCAATAACTGTAAATGCACCAGAGCGATTGGGAAATATTCAAGTCCCTAAAAGAGCTAGCTATATCAGAGTAATTATGTTGGAGTTGAGTCGTATAGCTTCTCATTTGTTATGGCTTGGACCCTTTATGGCAGATATTGGTGCACAGACTCCCTTCTTCTATATTTTTCGAGAACGAGAATTAATATATGATCTATTCGAAGCTGCCACCGGTATGCGAATGATGCATAATTATTTTCGTATTGGAGGAATAGCTGCCGATCTACCTCATGGCTGGATAGATAAATGTTTGGATTTTTGCGATTATTTTTTAAGGGAGGTTGCTGAATATAAAAAGCTCATTACGCGGAATCCTATTTTTTTAGAACGAGTTGAAGGGGTAGGCGTTGTTAGTGAAGAGGAAGCAATAAATTGGGGTTTATCAGGACCAATGTTACGAGCTTCCGGAATACAATGGGATCTTCGTAAGGTTGATAATTATGAGTGTTATGACGAATTTGACTGGGAAGTCCAATGGCAAAAAGAGGGGGATTCATTAGCTCGTTATTTAGTACGAATCAGTGAAATGACAGAGTCTATAAAAATTATTCAACAGGCTCTGGAAGGAATTCCAGGAGGGCCCTATGAGAATTTAGAAACCCGGCGCTTTGCTGGAGTCAGAAATACCGAATGGAATGACTTTGAATACCGATTCATTAGTAAAAAACCTTCTCCTACTTTTGAATTGTCAAAGCAAGAACTTTATGTAAGAGTCGAAGCCCCAAAAGGAGAATTAGGGGTTTTTATGATAGGAGATCAGAATGTTTTTCCTTGGAGATGGAAAATTAGACCACCAGGTTTTGTCAATTTGCAAATTCTTCCTCAATTAGTTAAAAGAATGAAATTGGCTGATATTATGACGATACTAGGTAGCATCGATATCATTATGGGAGAAGTTGATCGTTGAAATGATAATTAATACAAGAGAAGTAGAAGCTATCAATTCTTTTTCTAGGTTGGAATTCTTAAAAGAAATCTATGGTATCATATGGCTATTTGTCCCTATTTTAACTACTGTATTAGGAATTACAATAGGTGTACTCGTAATTGTTTGGTTAGAAAGAGAAATATCTGCCGGGATACAACAACGTATTGGCCCTGAATATGCGGGCCCTTTGGGTATTCTTCAAGCTCTAGCAGATGGGACAAAATTGCTTTTTAAAGAGAATCTTCTTCCATCTAGAGGAAATATTAGTTTATTCAGTATTGGCCCCTCCCTAGCTGTCATATCCATTTTGTTAAGTTATTCAGTAATTCCTTTTGGTTATCATCTTGTTCTAGCCGATCTCAGTATAGGTGTTTTTTTATGGATTGCTATTTCAAGTATTGCTCCCATTGGACTTCTTATGTCAGGATATGGATCAAATAATAAATATTCCTTTTTAGGTGGTCTGCGAGCTGCTGCTCAATCAATTAGTTATGAAATACCATTAACTCTATGTGTGTTATCAATATCTCTACGTGTGATTCGTTAAAACATAAACTTTCTCTTATTTCGTTTTTCATTTCTAGGAAAAAAGTGAAATGAACTAAATCAGATAGTTATATGAGTGAAAGAAAACAGCTTAAAAATTCGCAGTAAAAGTGGAGTCTCATTGCCTATGTACAAGAGTTAAATGAAAAGAAAACAAAAGTCTATATATACTGTTTACCCCAAGCTTGATTCATTAGTCATCATGGCTTGAAGCGGGTTTAAAATAAAAGATCCAATTCTAGAAAATTTTTACTATCTATTTCCATAGTTGTATTACTATAAGACTAATAGAGGATTGAGCAAAAAAGAGTGGATGATTAGGAACACCAAGATACAAAAAGGATTAGTAATGTAAATAATGCAAATTATCCAACCGAATATTTCGACATCAAGAAAATAAAATTGGGGCTTTAAGTTAGTAGAAACGACCAAGTAGTACTCCCCATGATTTCGATCCAGAGTATGCTCCTATCCCCGATTAAGTAAATAACTATTAAGAACGAAGTAATCTTTTACCCTTTTTTACGTCTCCCCTTTTATGAGAAAGGAGAATAGGAACAAAAAAAATAGAAAGAATGGAAAATAGAATAGAAAACAAAGACAGCTTTTTTATTTTCTATCATAGAACTTTAAAGAATTAGAATTCTTATCCTAATTCACGAACGAATGTCTAATTTTTGTAATCAAAAATCATAGGTTGAAATTTCTATTAATCTATTAATAAAAATTGCTAAAAAAAAATATTTTATTCTTTTATTCAATCTTTTATTCAAGGATTAAGTTATTACTCAACAAAGAACAATTGAATGGTTAAAAAAAAGATGAGATCAATTCCGAAGCACGGTTTATTAGAAATATATTCTCTAGCAGACAGAATTTCATTGGTCTAATTCGGGACCTTACAATAAATAGATTTTTAGTTTGTTTATCTATCGTACAAACATATTAAGATTAATAAAGAATATCGAACAGGTTTTTAGATTTATCTGTGACCCTCGAGGAGCCGTATGAGATGAAAATCTCATGTACGGTTCTGTAATAGAGATGGTAGCAGTGATGTTATCACCGACTATGATTATCTAACAGTTCAAGTACAGTTGATATAGTTGAAGCGCAATCAAAATATGGTTTTTGGGGGTGGAATTTGTGGCGTCAACCTATAGGATTTTGCGTTTTTCTAATTTCTTCGCTAGCGGAATGTGAGAGATTACCCTTTGATTTACCAGAAGCAGAAGAAGAATTAGTAGCAGGTTATCAAACCGAATATTCAGGTATCAAATTTGGTTTATTTTACGTTGCTTCATATTTAAATTTACTAGTTTCGTCATTATTTGTAACAGTTCTTTACTTGGGCGGTTGGAATATTTCTATTCCGTACATATTTATTCCTGAATTTTTTGAAGTAAATAAAGCAAGAAAAATAAAAATAGTTGGAGCTATAATTGGTATCTTTATTACATTAGCTAAAACTTTTTTATTTTTGTTCCTTTCTATCACAACAAGATGGACTCTACCAAGGCTGAGAATGGACCAACTATTAAATCTTGGATGGAAATTTCTTTTACCTATTTCTCTCGGTAATCTATTATTAACAACTTCTTCCCAACTTCTTTCGCTATAAAACTTCTTTCGCTATAAAAAATAGTGATATTTTATATTTACCATTTGTCTTAAACAAGAGAAAGAAACAAATAGAAAATTTCTATAGACATTTACGATATGTTCCCTATGGTAACTGGGTTCATGAATTATGGTCAACAAACAGTACGAGCTGCAAGGTACATTGGTCAAGGTTTCATGATTACCTTATCTCACGCGAATCGTTTACCTGTAACCATTCAATACCCTTATGAGAAATTAATCACATCAGAGCGATTCCGGGGCCGAATCCACTTTGAATTTGATAAATGTATTGCTTGTGAAGTATGTGTTCGTGTATGTCCTATA